TAGCGGTATCTGAAAACATATCTTGAGGGCGCCCTAAAGCACTCATGGTATCATTATGAATATACAACCCAAAACTGTGAAAGCCTAAAAATATACACACCCAGTTGAGATGTGATATGATTGCATCACGATGTCTAAGAACACGATCTAATAGATCGTTGTATCGAGTAGTTGGATCATAGTCTCTTACCATAAAAATGGCTGCATGTGCAGCAGCACCAACTATGAGAAAGCCCCCAATCCACATGTGATGTGTGAACAATGACAGTTGTGTACCATAGTCAGTAGCTAGGTATGGAATAGGAGGCATAGCAATCATATGGTGAGCTGCAATAATGGTCAAAGAGCCTAACATAGCTAGGTTAATAGATAATTGAGCATGCCATGACGTTGTTAGGATCTCATATAGACCTTTATGACCCTGGCCTGTAAATGGACCTTTATGACCCTGGCCTGTAAATGGACCTTTATGACCCTGGCCTGTAAATGGACCTTTATGGGCTTCTAAAATATCTTTTATACCATGACCAATACCCCAGTTAGTTCTATACATATGACCCGCAATGAGAAAAAGAATTGCAATAGCTAAATGATGATGTGCAATATCAGTCAGCCATAGACCACCAGTTAGTGGGTCTAATCCTCCACGAAAAGTAAGAAAGTCCGCGTATTTTGACCAATTCAAGGTAAAAAATGGGGTTGCTCCCTCAGCAAAACTTGGATAAAGTTGAGCCAAAAGATCTACTCCAGCATTTAGAAATTGGTTAATTGGTAAAGATACATGTACTTGATGCCCCGCCCAAGAAAGAGACCCAAGTCCTAGTAGACCTGCCAAATGGTGATTCAACATGGATTCTACATCTTGAAACCAAACCAATTTTGGAGCAGCTTTGTGATAATGAAACCAACCAGCAAAAAGCATTAAGGCTGCAAAGACCAACGCACCGATTGCAGTACAATAGAGTTGTAATTCACTAGTTATTCCAGATGCTCGCCAAATCTGAAAAAAACCAGAGGTTATTTGTATTCCGCGGAAACCTCCCCCTACATCACCATTCAATATTTCTTGGCCTACTATTGGCCAAACCACTTGGGCACTAGGTCGAATGTGAGTAGGATCATTTAGCCATGCTTCATAATTGGAAAAACGAGCACCATGGAAATACATGCCACTCAGCCAAAGAAAGATAATGGAGAGTTGGCCGAAATGAGCACTAAATACTTTTCGGGAAATCTCCTCTAAATCACTAGTATGGCTATCGAAATCATGAGCATCAGCATGTAGGTTCCAGATCCAAGTAGTAGTATCAGGTCCCTTAGCTATTGTTCTTGAGAAATGACCAGGTTTTGCCCATTGCTCGAAAGACGTTTTTATGGGATCCCTATCTACCAAAATTTTGACTTCTGGATCTGCCAAAATTTGGACTTTTGGTTCCGGCGAACGAATAATCATTGAGTCCTCCTCTTTCCGGACAACACATACAAAGAGACCCGCCAACATAAAACATAATTAGTGAACTTATAGAAAATGTTTATATTGAATATCTTTCTCCCATCTATCTATTCTATATTTTCTTGAGTTATTCACTAGAACAATTAGGATCCAGAAGTGAATCCGGGGCAAGTGTTCGGATCTATTATGACATAGCAGTTAGGCGCTCAACGGACCCTTTTATTTGACTGATGGTGACAATAAACTATCAAAAATTCAATATTCAATATATATAATGGATTCTCTCTATATTTTATTCTCTATTAGAGAATAAAATATAGACAATAATATTAGAATTAGAATAAAAAAAAAAAAAAGAAAACTCAGGATCAATTAAAATGTGAATAGGATGAATTGGTTTCTAATAATATAATTTATGAAGGAAATAAGAATATTTCTAGAATTCAATTCGATAGGAAATATAGAAATATACTTTTTTGGGGGTTGTCGAAGATCCTTTTTGTTATGTAGTCTGATCATTTTATTTAAAACAAAGATTCAAACAAAGACCCGAAATACAAATCCTTTTTTCATTTTTTTCTTCAATCATTGCATTGATAAGAAATAAGAAGTCATGTTTCACTAAAATTAGTCACTTTGACTTACCGTTTTTACATAAATTATAAGTAAAAAGGCAGTAGGAACTAGAATGAAGAGTGCAGTAGCTATAAATGCGAGAATATTTACTTCCATAATCTCTATGTTTTCTTTCTCTTTAATTTCTAATAAATACTTCGGGATTTAATCCCATAGAAATGAAAAATCTTTCGTCACTAAATTCAATGGTATAAATAGGATCTCGATGATATCCAAATAAGAAAATGACTTTATGATGCAATCAAAAAGTCCTTTTTCTTTCTTTGTCCGAACCTTTCCCTTAAACAAACTAAAAAAGAAAGAAAAAAGGGGATACCCGTTAGAAATGATATTTTATTTTTATTTTTATTCCCTTTCATACACGAAATCCATTGATATTTTATTTTTTTGATTGGATTTGTATCCATCGGGACTGACGGGACTCGAACCCGCAGCTTCCGCCTTGACAGGGCGGTGCTCTGACCAATTGAACTACAATCCCAGGGAAAAAGTCGTATAGTATACATACATATTCTTACAATTGCATCCAAACTCTTTGTTTTTCTATTTGAGATTCGAACCCCTGTAAAAGAGGCTCACTTCTATATATATTCCTATTTTGATGGGTCTGCACTTTATCGACACGGATGACTCGCATCGCAATCCGTTCGTTATTGCCAACTTTATTTAAAAATAAATGAATCAAGAAATGAATCAAGGAAACAAAACAAAAAAGAGTCTTTTTTGTTTTTTAACTTTAACCCTTTCCTTAGACTTTAAACTTACAGATCCCGATAGGAATTTTGGAAAATCAGAATTTGTGGAAAAAATATGTAAGTAATATGGAAAAAAGACATAGGACTCGAGATTCTAATCTTCTGTATCCGAACCCATTGGTGATTTTAAGAGAACACCAAATGGGTTCTATCATTTCATGGTGGATCCAGAAATATTTTTGGGCCGAGCTGGATTTGAACCAGCGTAGACATATTGCCAACGAATTTACAGTCCGTCCCCATTAACCGCTCGGGCATCGACCCAGGAAGAATCCAATTTAGTCTTTATTGATAATCCCTGATCCATTTCCTTTCGTAGTACCCTACCCCCAGGGGAAGTCGAATCCCCGTTGCCTCCTTGAAAGAGAGATGTCCTAAACCGCTAGACGATGGGGGCATCCTTCCCCGACCTCCATTCTACTATGTTCATAGTATGAACAGTTTTTTGAAATTGTCAATATAATGATTCGATCAGAAGGATCTTCTCATCTTTCAGAATTCCTTACAATTTTTTGATTAATCCTTTCGATTTCGAAATTGTTCATTCCAATCACCAATCTATAATTCAACAAAATACAAAATAAAACGAAGTAATGCGAAACAAACCAAAATAAACATAGAATCCTTTCTGGAAATGATTGATTTGCTGGAACAGGGGGGCATTAACACCTTATTTCTTTCACTTTCATTCAGTGTTAAGAAGATTGAATTAGGTATATTTCTATTTCACACTAAGTCGGGAAATAAAAAAACGAGAATGAATCTGGAAATTGAGTAAAAAAGGATGAAGATCAATAAGAATTCAGTTGAGGGACAGGATAGAATCCATTTATCAAAGATTCAGAAATATTTGAATTAGGGGTACATGTATCAATGAAATTAATTTCGTGTTATGATGAAGATGACTTCAATTCGAATCGGTTTTGAAAAATTGAATTCCAGTGATATTTATCAAATCCAATATGAATAAATTCTTTTTTCACTATACTCGTCAATCCAATTTTTTGTTCATTAATGAGTTGGTACAAAAAATAGATCTATGTACATATATATAAATCTGATTTATATATATATTTCGTATATATATAATAAGTATATGCAGTAACAAATAGATGTACTAAACTCATATTCATATTGGCTTATTCTGTATTCGGGAATTGACTCAAACGGCGCCCTTTTAACTCAGTGGTAGAGTAACGCCATGGTAAGGCGTAAGTCGTCGGTTCAAATCCGATAAAGGGCTTTTTTTTATCAAAAAATGATAACAGTAGTATTCCTATTTGAAGGAACATATACAAATATTCTTGATATTTGTAAGAAGTTTCTGTTTGTAATAAAATAAAAAAAACGAAGGAATAGTTGAATTTCATTAAAAAATCGAATTTAGAATTGAAACTCTATTAAGTTATTGTTATCATTCGAATAGAGTAAACTCATTCTAGTTAGAAAGGGAAATGGCATTCTTTTCTATATATATTATTTCTTTTTTTAGAATGTGGATATTTCCTTGAATTGTCAGATACTCCTATTTTCGAACGATTATTCCAATCAAATAAAGGGAGAGATTCTAAAAAAAGTAAGTGGCCTAACCTATTGAATCATAACTATATCCACTATTCTGATATTCAAATTGGATAGAAATGAAATTCGAACAGTGGATCTTTTTTTCTTTTTAATACCTTTTTGGTTCTAACTCTGCAAGAATCTGTTGATATTTCGGATAAATCTTATTGTTCCTAGGAATCAATTGCTACTCCTCTCCTCCAGTGGAAGGCTTATTCTAAGTTCCAACAGACAAGTCATTTGACTTCAAAATATCTTTTTTCCGAATACAAGAAAAGATCCAAATTGATTTCTATTATTTCTTGAAGATATGTCTATAAAAATAATCGAAAAATCCATCAAATCATGACTTCGAGTATCCAAATTTGGTTTTCATATCTATGCATACGAGGCATACGAGATTTTGAAGGCAATTAATGGACGAAACTTGCACATAGAGAAAAATATTCCAATTTCTTACCTCGATCCGCACGAAAGGGTATACGTCGGAATTTGATTAATCTGAATGAAATAAAAATAGAACAAAGAAGACAATAAAAGAAATCAATGTAAAATAGAAAGTAAAATATAGGATCCTCTAGTAGTTTTCTAGA